GCCCTTCGATTTTTTCAGATTGATGATTGGAATCAACACAAATTAAATAGATGAAGCAAAGAAATAGAATTGGTACACTATGTAAATACATTACATATATGTAATTGATATCTATGAAGATACATGTTGTAGATTGATCTATATTAAACCTATATCTTTATACAGTACGACTTTATATACTACAATAACAATAATAAGTATGGTAGAAAGAAATATATGAATCTTTCTACCATACTATCGAATCTCATAAAATACTGATGATTCTAGTCCGCTTATTTCATTTAAGACACAAAATTTTAATACTTTTCATTTGATTTTTTATTTTCAATCATTAATAAGAACTAAACAGTCAAGTTTAATTCAAATTAATCATTTTGACTGACTGTTTTGACATATATTATAAGTAAAAAAGCAGTAGGAACTAGAATGAACAGTGCAGTAGCAATAAATGCGAGAATATTTACTTCCATAATCTCATCGTTTCATTTTTAATTAATTCGCAATAACTCGGGATTTCATCCCATAGAGCTGAGAAATCTTTCGCCTGTAAATTCAATATTCAATGGGATGAATTACATCTCGACGATATCGAATCGGAGCAATATCATGAATAACAATATCTGAGCTATCAAATTGATTCATCGTCGAGAATTAACTAGTATACCATAGGAAGATCTTTTATCCATACCGAATTCAAATTTTGATTCCTGATCCAATAAATAATTCCTTTACTTTCTTTATCATTTTTTTCCATTCTTTCTTTTATATAACCTACGCCCCTCCTTGTACAATCATCTGATGAAATATCATATGACCGCCTTTACACTTATTTACATTGGTTATAAAAAACCCGAATAAAATAACCAATAGAAGCGAAATGTAAAAAGGAAGAAGTTTAGTTCTAAACCCCCCTTTTTATGATCTAATCTTCTTGGAAAACAAAGAAGTAGTATAAATAAGGAGAGTCCGGGTATAAAAAAATCGAGTATTCCATCAAATTCATTAAAAAGTTTGTTCTTTCTTCGGCAAGACCCTTAAACTTAAAAAGGATTATTCATTACCTCACAAAGAGAGATAGCCCTTGCTAAGAGAGATAGGATCTTCATAGTACTCTATTACACAGATCGGGACTAATCGAAACAGCCAGACTCCGCACGGTATCTCTTGGAATCCTGAATATGCTTTTACCGATCATTGTACTAATTTACCTACATATGTCTTTCTCCTATCAATCGGTACTAGTTGAATAAATGGTAATTCCCATATTTCTTTGATGAGAAATGTGAAACTAATAAATAAAATACTAATAAATAAAATACTAATAAATAAAGGAGGGTATCCTCTTGGGAATGAAATTCTGCTATTTGTTTTGTTCTCCTTTTCGCAGCAAATGCATAGATGAATTGATGTATTTTTTTTATTGGATTTGGATCCGTCGGGACTGACGGGGCTCGAACCCGCAGCTTCCGCCTTGACAGGGCGGTGCTCTGACCAATTGAACTACAATCCCAAGGAAATAGACTGTACATCATACATATTCTTATGATTTCATTCAAACCCTTTCTATTTTATTTAGATTTTAGATTAGAATAGTCGTATTGTAACAGAAACGGGAGTACTCTATTTGATATACACACGGATATGCACTTTAGTGGGAGCGTCTCACAGATTGTTAATAATCCTTTCGTTTTTTCTAAATTGATTAAAAATCAAATAAATCTTTCAATGAAAAAAAAAAGAGTTTTTTTATTTTTTCTTTATTTTATTCTTTTCCTTATACTTCCGGATCCTTATATGAATCTAGTATGAATCTAGATCATTAGCAAGCAAGATCAGAATTTGTGAGAAAAAATAAAGAGAGCAAATGAACAGCGGTAAAATATATCAGAAAATCTTAGTTTTTTTTTATTCTTCCGTATCCCGATCAGGCATTTCTGGGGAACAACAAATGGGGTTCTATCATTTCATGGTGGATCGGCCAATTATTGGGCCGAGCTGGATTTGAACCAGCGTAGACATATTGCCAACGAATTTACAGTCCGTCCCCATTAACCGCTCGGGCATCGACCCAGGAAGAATCAATTCCCGACTTATTGATAATCCATGATCAACTTCCTTTCGTAATACCCTACCCCCAGGGGAATTCGAATCCCCGCTGCCTCCTTGAAAGAGAGATGTCCTGAACCACTAGACGATGGGGGCAGGTATGCCCGACCGCCCTCATACTATGCTCATTGTATGAAGAGTTTTTTGAAATTGTCAATATAATGTGGTATGATTAAATCTGAAAGATCTTTCATGATTCCATAGAATCTTTTGATTCGTATTTATATTCATGAATCATTCATTCTAATCATATAATTTTTTTTAATATTATAATAAAATAAAGAAAATTAATAATTAATATAAGAATAAATAGATATTAATTATAAATCGATATTATTTCAATTATTAAAACGATATTTATATTATATATTAAAATTTAAATATTCAAATGAAA